TAACAGATTTCAACCACCAAAGAATTAGAAAAAAATCAATTGGAATAAAAAAAATTAGTAAAAAAGTTCCTCGCTGGTCAATTAATGATTTACGAAAAAAAAAGAAAAAAGGGGAAGAGCCCACAGCGGGGTCAATTCGTTCAAGAAAGTCCACACGCGTAGTGATTTTTACTGATAAACAGACAAATACCAATACTTATACTAATACCAAATATACTAAGAATCTTGGACCAGCAAAAGAAGTGACTTTGATGCATTATTTACAACAATCGGATTTTCGTCGAGGTATAATCAAAAGCTCCATGCGCGCACAAAGACGTAAAACCGTTACTTGGGAACTGTTTCAAGCAAATGTGCATTCCTTGCTTTTTTTGGACAGGATAGACAAACCCCTTTATTTTTCTTTTGATATTTCCGAACTGATGAAAGTCATTTTTAAGAATTGGATGTGGAAACAAAAAGACCAAAAGCTTTTTGATTATACAAACAAAAAGACAAAGAAAATTGATAACCAAGAAGAGTACAAAAGAAAAAAATACAAAAAAAAAGCAAAAGCACGGATACCAACAGCAGAAATCTGGAATACATTTTTTTTTGCTCAAGCGCTGCGAAGTTTTGTGTTATTAACTCAATCGATTCTTCGAAAATATATTATATTACCTTCACTGATAATAGCTAAGAATATTGCTCGCATACTATTATTTCAAATTCCCGAGTGGTCCGAAGATTTAAAGGGTTGGAATAGGGAAATGCATATTAAATGCACCTATAGTGGTATTCAATTATCCGAGGGGGAATTTCCGAAAAACTGGTTAACAGAGGGTATTCAGATAAGGATCCTATTTCCTTTTTGCCTGAAACCCTGGCACAGATCTAAGGTACAATCCCTTCATAAAAATGCAATGAAAAAAGGACAAGAAAAAGATTTTTGTTTTTTAACAGTTTGGGGAATGGAAGCGGAATTGCCCTTTGGTCCTCCCCGAAAACGGCCTTCATTTTTTGAACCCATTTTTAAAGAACTCAAAAAAAAAATTAGAAAATTGAAAATGAAAACAAAGTTTTTAAGCGTTTTAAAAGAAAGAAGAAAATTTTTTCAAAAAGCCACAAACGAAACAAAAAAATGGAGCATCGAAAGCATTCTAATTCTATTTCTAAAAGAAAAAGGAAGAGCAAAAGAACTTTCAAAAACAAATCAAAATCCATTATTTGGATTGAGAGAAATAGATGAATTTGGTGAAATTAAAAAAGATTTGATAATCAGTAATGAGATGATTCCCAAATCGTCCGTTCAAATTCGATCTATGGATTGGACAAATTTTTCACTGCCAGAAAAAAAAATAAAAGATTTGACTAATAGAACAAACATAATAAGAAATCAAATAGAAAAAATTACAAAAGAAAAGAAAAAGGGACTGATAACTCACGAAATAAATATTAGTTCGAACAAAATAAGTTATCCTACTAAAATATTAGGATCATCAAAAAGAATTTGGCAAATATTAAAAAAAAAAAATACTCGATTAATCTGTAAATCATATTTTTTTATAAAATTTTTCATTGAAAGGATGTACATAAATATTTTTCGAGCTATCCTCAATATTCCAAGAATCAATGCAAAACTTTTTTTTGAATCACCAAAAAAAATAAAAATTATTGAGAAAAACATCAACAATAATGAAACAAATCAGGAAAGCATTAATAAACCCAATCAAAATAGAATTCGCTTTATTTTGACTATAAAAAAATCACTTTCGAAGGTTAGTAATGAGAATTCAAAGATTTTTTGTGATTTATTTTCTTTTTCACAATCACAAGCATATGTATTTTACAAATTATCACAAACCCAACTTATTCACCTTTCTAATTTAAGATCGGTCCTTAAATATGGCGGAACATCCCTTTTTCTTAAGAAGGAAATAAAAGATTATTTTCAAAAACAAGGAATATTTGATTACGAATTAAGATATAAATCTTTTTGGAATTTTGAAATCAATCAATGGAAAGACTGGTTAAGGGGGCATTATCAATATCAATATGATTTATCTCGGATAAAATGGCCTAGATTAGTACCACAAAAATGGAGAAATAGAGCCAATCAACACTGTATGGCCCAAAATCAAGATTTCCACAAAAAGATTTCATATGAAAAAAATAGATTAACTCATTATGACAAACAAAATTTTTTTGAAGCGGGTCCATTACAGAATCAAAAACAAAAATATAATTTTAAAAAACACTATAGATATGCTCTTTTATCATATAAATCTATTCATTATGAAAACAAGAAAGACTCATATATTCATAAATCACTATTCCAAGTAAATAATAAAAAAGAACTCTTTTATAATTACAACATAAAGAAAAGAAATTTGTTTGATATATTTATACCTAACCCTTTTAAAATTATACCTAACCCTTTTAAAGGTTATCTAGAAGAAAATGATATTATAGATATGGAGAAATTTTCGGATAGAAAATATTTTGATTGGAGGATTATCAATTTTTGTCTTAGAAATAAGATTGATATTGAATTCTGGGTTGATATTGGTACCAACAGGAATCCAAATATTAAGATTGGGAATAATAAGTATCAAATAATTGATGAAATTAATAAGAAAGATCTTTTGTATCTTACAATTCATGCAGATGAAGAAATTAACCCATTCAACCAAAAAAGAACTTTTTTTGATTGGATGGGAATGAATGACGAAATACTAAGTTGTCCTATATCAAATCTGGAACTTTGGTTCTTCCGAGAATTAGTGCTACTCTTGAATGCATATAAAATGAAACCGTGGATTATACCAATCAACTTCCTTCTTTTCAATTTTAATGGAAATGCAAATGGTAATAAAAACATAACTGGAAAGAAAAAGCAAGATCTTTTTATTTTTATATCATCGAATCAAAAAAACTCTCTTGAATTAGACACTGGAAGTCAAGAAGAAAAAGAACCCAGAGATCAAGGGAATCCTGGATCAGATGTACAAAACCAGGTAAGTCTTGAATCAGTTCTCTCAAACCAAGAAAAAGATGTTGAAGAAAATTCTTCGGGATCAGACATCAAAAAACATAGAAAGAAAAAGCAATACAAGAGCAACATAAAAGCAGAACTTTATTTCTTACTAAAAAACTACTTGTGTTTTCAGTTGAGATGGGATGAGTTTTCAAATCAAAGACTAATCAATAATATCAAAATCTATTCTCTCCTGCTTCGACTAATAAATCCAAGAGAAATTTCTATATCCTATATTCAAGGGAGAGAAATGTGTCTGGATATTTTGATGATTCAGAAAGATTTAACTCTTACAGAATTGGTGAAAAGCGGAATATTGATTATCGAACCGCTTCGTCTGTCTGTAAAAAATGATGGACAGTTTTTTATATATCAAATCGTAGGTATTTCATTGATTCAGAAAAATAAGCGCCAAATTACTAAAAGATACCGAGAAAAGGGCGATGTTGATAAAAAAAAATTTTATGAATCCATTGCAAGACATCAAAGAATGACTGGAAATAGAGACAAAAATAATTATGATTTGCTTGTTCCTGAAAATATTTTCTTCCCCAACCGTCGTAGAGAATTGAGAACTCTAATTTGTTTTAATTGGAAGAATAGAAATGGTAGTCAGAGAAATTCCGTATTTTATAATAACGTAAAAAAAAGCGTTCCTATTTTGGATAAAAGCAAGGATCTTGCTAGAAAGAAAAATAAACTAATTAAATTAAAGTTCTTTCTTTGGCCCAATTATCGATTAGAAGATTTAGTTTGTATGAATCGTTATTGGTTTAATACCAATAACGGCAGTCGTTTCAGTATGATAAGAATATATATGTACCCACGATTGGAATTTTTTTATTAGTACGTTTTTCTTATCGATCACGTATCATGCCTGGTATATGAAAACAAAGAGAGGCGCACATGCCTTGTCTTACACTCCATTATGATACATGATACCACTTTAATGATATACATATTAGTTAGATCTATAAATGATGAATCAACAGAATCTTTTTTTGGTCTGGTTTTTTCTGTTTTGAAGAAATATACCCTCCTTTTTGATCCCTAATGAAATTGAAAATTGTATTGATTGTTGATTGATTTTATGGGAAGTTCATAACGACCTTAAGATGATTGTGTATATCAAATTCAAATGACTAGCATTATTATTACTGATCAGTAAATTTCATATTAAAAGTAAAAGAAAGGGAAAAGGGGATTTCGGTTTATGGTAAAAAATTCATTCATCTCAGTTACTTTTCACGCTTTTCAAGAAAAAAAAAAAGAAAAGAACGGGTCTGTTGAATTTCAAGTATTCAGTTTCACCAATAAAATACAAAGACTTACTTCCCATTTGGAATTGCACAAAAAAGACTATTTATCCCAGAGGGGTCTACGGAAAATTCTGGAAAAACGCCAACGGTTACTATCTTATTTGGCAAAGAAAAATGGAGTACGTTATAAAGAATTAATTAGTCAGTTGAATATTCGGGAGTCAAAAAATCGTTAATTTGAAAAACGAATAAGAATAAAAAAAATTTGAATTATTGATTTATTAGATTTTGACTCTTGATAACTTCTTTTCGTTTTCAACAATTCACGTAAGTATGAATCAAGGAAAAACCTATGAGTATACTAACTACAGGAAAAGACCTTATGAGAGTAAATATGGGACCTCACCACCCATCAATGCATGGTGTTCTTCGTCTCATCGTTACTCTAGATGGTGAAGATGTTATTGACTGTGAACCAATATTGGGGTATTTACACAGAGGGATGGAAAAAATTGCGGAAAACCGAACAATTATACAATATCTGCCTTATGTAACACGTTGGGATTATTTAGCTACTATGTTCACAGAAGCAATAACTGTAAATGGACCAGAAGAGTTAGGAAATATTCAAGTACCTAAAAGGGCCAGCTATATCAGAGTAATTATGTTGGAGTTGAGTCGTATAGCCTCTCATCTGTTATGGCTTGGCCCTTTTATGGCAGATATTGGTGCACAGACCCCCTTCTTCTATATTTTCAGAGAAAGAGAATTAGTATATGATCTCTTCGAAGCTGCCACCGGTATGAGAATGATGCATAATTATTTTCGTATCGGAGGGATCGCGGCTGATTTACCTCATGGCTGGATAGATAAATGTTTTGATTTCTGTGATTATTTTTTAACGGGGGTTGTTGAATATCAAAAACTTATTACGCGAAACCCAGTTTTTTTAGAACGGGTTGAAGGAGTAGGCACTTTTGGTGGAGAAGAAGCAATAAATTGGGGTTTATCGGGACCAATGCTACGAGCGTCTGGAATAGAATGGGATCTTCGTAAAGTTGATCATTATGAGTGTTACGAAGAATTTGATTGGGAAGTCCAGTGGCAAAAAGAAGGAGATTCATTAGCTCGTTATTTAGTCCGAATCGGTGAAATGACCGAATCCGTAAAAATTATTCAACAGGCTTTGGAAGGAATTCCGGGGGGGCCCTACGAGAATTTAGAAATACGATGCTTTGATAGAGAAAGCGATCCAGAACGGAATGATTTTGAAGATCGATTCATTAGTAAAAAACCTTCTCCTACTTTTGAGTTACCGAACCAAGAACTTTATGTGAGAGTCGAAGCCCCTAAAGGAGAATTGGGAGTTTTTCTGATAGGAGATCAAAGCAGTTTTCCTTGGCGGTGGAAAATTCGCCCACCAGGTTTTATCAATTTGCAAATTCTTCCTCAGTTAGTTAAAAGAATGAAATTGGCTGATATTATGACGATACTAGGTAGTATAGATATCATTATGGGAGAAGTTGATCGTTGAAATGATAATTGCTACAACAGAAGTACAAGATATCAATTTTTTTTCCCAATTGGAATTCTTAAAAGAAGTCTATGAGACCATATGGGTGTTTGCCCCTAGTTTTACTCTTGTATTAGGAATCACAATTGATGTACTAGTAATTGTGTGGTTAGAAAGAGAAATATCTGCAGGAATACAACAACGTATTGGACCTGAATACGCCAGCCCCTTGGGAATTCTTCAAGCTTTAGCAGATGGGACAAAACTACTTTTCAAAGAGAGTCTTCTTCCATCTAGAGGAAATACTCGTTTATTCAGTATTGGACCATCTATAGCAGTCATATCAATTTTACTAAGTTATTCAGTAATTCCTTTTAGTTATCACCTTGTTTTAGCAGATCTCAATATTGGTATTTTTTTATGGATTGGCGTTTCAAGCATTGCTCCTATTGGACTTCTTATGTCAGGATATGGATCAAATAATAAATATTCCTTTTTAGGTGGTCTGCGAGCTGCTGCTCAATCGATTAGTTATGAAATACCATTAACTTTATGTGTTTTATCAATATCTCTACGTGCGATTCGCTAAAACATAAACTTTTATTTTCCCTATTCTTCTTTTCGTTCTAGAAAAAAAAGAAATTGAATAAGAAATTGAATATATATCCGCATTTTTTCTTCATTTATTTATTCTTTAAGTTAATAAAAAAAAATTAGATAGTTATATATGAGCGAAAGAAAACAACTTATAAATTCGCAGTAAAAGCGGATTGAGTCTCATTTCCGATATACAGTAGGTAAATGAAAGTAAACAAAAGTAGAAGAAGCCCTTTACCCCCAAGATGGGTTGATTGGTCATCCTGGCTTGAAGCGGGTTCAAAAGTCAACCGTATGGAGTTTTCACTATCGTTTATATGTATTACAGTACAACGGGGGATTGAAAAAAAAATGGGTGGATAGTAAGGAACACTAAAATACACACAAAGGATTAGTAATAGGGCTTATGTAAATTAACTAAAGGGATACTTTTGCATAACATAAAAAGAATGAATACTAATTGGGGCTTAAAGTTGGTAGAAATGATAAGGTAGTATTCCCCACAATTCCGATTCAGAGTATGCTCCTATCCACCAATTAAATAAATGACTATCAGGAACGAAATAATCCTTTACTCTTTTTAAGCCCCCTTTTTCTCAGAAAGAAGAAGAGGAACAAAAAAAAATAGAAAAAAATACAATTCCAATAGAAGCAAAAGAGATTCTTTTTATTATTTCTTTCATATCTTTATAGAAAGAAAATTTGTGTTATGATTTATGAACTAATGATGATGATGGCTCGAAATATCAATAGATATTTCTACAAAGAGTATTTTATTAAAGGATTTATTAAGCTATTACTCAACAAAAAAATGGAAATTATTAAAGGATGAGATCAATTCAGAAATACTTTTTGATTTTTTTTATAGCAGACAGAATTCCATTGGTATAATTGGGGACCTTCCAAGAAATTTTGACTCTATCAATCCTATAACCATATCAAGATAATTAATACTTGCCCGGTCCTTACATTTATTTGTGGCCATGAGGATGAGGAGCCGTATGAGGTGAAAATTTCATGTACGGTTTTGTAATAGCGATGGGAACAGTAATGTTATCACCGACTATGATTATCTAATAGTTCAAGTACAGTTGATATAGTCGGGGCGCAATCAAAATATGGTTTTTGGGGGTGGAATTTGTGGCGTCAACCTATAGGGTTTATCGTTTTTCTAATTTCTTCCCTAGCAGAATGCGAACGATTACCTTTTGATTTACCAGAAGCAGAAGAAGAATTAGTAGCAGGCTATCAAACCGAATATTCAGGGATCAAATTTGGTTTATTTTACGTTGCTTCCTATTTAAATCTATTAGTTTCCTCATTATTTGTAACAGTTCTCTACTTGGGCGGCTGGGATCTTTCCATTCCGTACATATTTGTTCCTGAGCTATTTGGAATAAATAAAGCGGATGGAATCTTTGGAACGACAATTGGTATCTTTATTACATTAGCTAAAACTTATTTGTTTTTGGTCATTCCTATCACAACACGATGGACTTTACCTAGACTAAGAATGGACCAACTATTAAATCTTGGCTGGAAATTTCTTTTACCTATTTCTCTCGGTAATCTATTATTAACAACCTCTTCCCAACTCTTTTCACTGTAAAGGTAAAGAAAAAGGAGAATCCCATATTCACGGCTTGCCTCAAACAAGAGAAAGAAAAAAATAAAATTATTCATAGATATTCACGATATGTTCCCTATGGTAACTGGGTTCATGAATTATGGTCAACAAACCGTACGAGCTGCAAGGTACATTGGTCAAAGTTTCATGATTACCTTATCCCAAGCAAATCGGTTACCCGTAACTATTCAATACCCTTATGAAAAATTAATCGCATCGGAGCGTTTCCGCGGTCGAATCCATTTTGAATTTGATAAATGTATTGCTTGTGAAGTATGTGTTCGTGTATGTCCTATCGATCTGCCGGTTGTTGATTGGAAATTGGAAACGGATATTCGAAAGAAACGATTGCTTAATTACAGTATTGATTTCGGAATTTGTATTTTTTGTGGGAATTGCGTTGAGTATTGTCCAACAAATTGTTTATCAATGACTGAGGAATATGAACTTGCTACTTACGACCGTCACGAATTGAATTACAATCACATTGCTTTAGGGCGTTTACCAATGTCAGTAATTGACGATTTTACAATTCGAACAGTTTTGAATTCGTCTCAAAGAAAAAACGGGTAACTCCCTTGCTTAAAGTTATAGACTTTCAATTTCAAACTGCGATTTCGAATAAAGAAAAGAAGGAAATGGATCCAATAACAGTATCCGCATCAATTCACACCTATTAGATTCGAATTTAATTCAATCGAGAATGTCTCATAAAAGAATTTTTCCTGGTCGATTCAATAAGGTCATGAAAAAGCATTTCGATTTATTTATCTCTTATTTTAATATAATGGATTTGCCTGGACCAATACATGATTTTCTTTTAGTTTTTTTAGGATCGGGTCTTATATTAGGAGGTCTGGGAGTGGTATTATTTACCAACCCAATTTATTCGGCCTTTTCGTTAGGATTGGTTCTTGTTTGTATATCCTTATTCTATATTCTATCAAATTCACCTTTTGTAGCTGCTGCACAGCTCCTTATTTACGTAGGAGCTGTAAATGTTTTAATCATATTTGCTGTAATGTTCATGAATGGTTCAGAATATTCCAGAGATTTTCATTTTTATCTTTGGACTATTGGGGATGGGGTTACTTCTCTGGTTTGTACAAGTATTTTTTTGTCGTTAATCACTACTATTCTAGATACGTCATGGTACGGAATTATTTGGACTACACGATCCAATCAGATTATAGAGCAAGATTTGATAAGTAATAGTCAACAAATTGGAATTCATTTATCAACCGACTTTTTTCTTCCATTTGAACTCATTTCGATAATTCTTTTAGTTGCTTTGATAGGTGCAATTGCCGTGGCTCGTCAGTAAAAAATCTTTATAACTAGCAACAGCAATCCAAATTCAATTTTTTTTGTGTTATCGCATCCATTTGCCTTCAATTCTATTTGAATACCGTTTCATGTATAAAATAGAAGTTTTTAGATTCGATCTATTAGCAATATATTTTTTGGTTCTATACTTGTTGTATTCTAACCAATCAAATCACTTGAATTATTGTTCATATTGAAATGAATTGAAATTGATACGGAGTTAGTCAATGATGCTCGAGCATATACTTGTTTTGAGTGCTTATTTATTTTCTATTGGTATTTATGGATTGATCACGAGCCGAAATATGGTTCGGGCCCTGATGTGTCTTGAACTTATACTAAATGCGATTAATATAAATTTTGTAACATTTTCCGATTTTTTTGATAGTCGGCAATTAAAAGGAGATATTTTCTCAATTTTTCTTATAGCTATTGCAGCCGCTGAAGCAGCTATCGGATCAGCTATTGTTTCGTCAATTTATCGTAACAGAAAATCGACTCGTATCAATCAATCAACTTTGTTGAATAAATAATATTTAGAAATCAGAATATTCATCAATTCGAATTAGCATATATAATGATCATGTTTGCGAAAACGTAAGAAATCAAAGTATCTTTGTTCCCTCTTATGAGTTGATCCAGAAATGGATTGATTAGAAAAATTCTGGTAAATCATTGATTCATCTGGTGTTTAAATATATGATTCATTTACAAATTTACTAGATCGAAAATTTATGAGTTCAAAAATTGCTAGCTCCAATGTCACATTCAGTAAAGATTTATGATACATGTATAGGGTGTACTCAATGTGTTCGAGCATGTCCCACGGATGTATTAGAAATGATACCTTGGGACGGATGTAAAGCTAAGCAAATTGCTTCTGCTCCAAGAACAGAGGATTGTGTTGGTTGTAAGAGATGTGAATCTGCCTGTCCAACGGATTTCTTGAGTGTTCGAGTTTATTTATGGCATGAAACAACTCGAAGCATGGGCCTAGCTTATTGATATTGATACGCTCCCCCCAACCCCATTTGAATGTATTTTGAATACATTTTTTACTTACCGATTGCCGACAAAACCCGTACTCGAAAAAGAGAATGTATTCTCTTTTTCGAGTACGGGTTTGTCTGGTTCGAATGTATCTTGTCTTTACCACGAATTATTTTCCTTGGTTAACAATAATTGTAGTTTTTCCGATAACCGCGGGTTCTTTAATTTTCTTTCTCCCGCATAGAGGAAATAAGGCGACTCGCGAGTATACTATATATATCTGCGTCTTAGAATTCCTTGTAACGACCTATGTATTCTGTTATCATTTCCAATTGGACGATCCATTAATCCAGCTGGCAGAGGATTCTAAATGGATCAATTTTTTTGGTTTTTACTGGAGATTGGGAATAGATGGACTTTCCCTAGGACCTATTTTACTGACAGGATTTATCACCACTTTAGCAACTTTAGCGGCTTGGCCGGTTACTCGGAATTCCCGATTATTCCATTTCTTGATGTTAGCAATGTACAGCGGTCAAATAGGATCATTTGCTTCTCGAGACCTTTTACTTTTTTTTATCATGTGGGAGTTAGAATTAATTCCTGTTTATCTACTTCTATCCGCATGGGGTGGAAAGAAACGTCTTTATTCAGCTACAAAGTTTATTTTGTACACGGCAGGGGGCTCTGTTTTTCTATTAATAGGAGTTTTGGGTATCAGTTTATATGGTTCCAATGAACCAACATTAAATTTGGAAATATTAGCTAATCAATCGTATCCCGTGGTACTGGAAATACTATTCTATATTGGATTTCTTATTGCTTTTGCTGTTAAATCACCGATTATACCTTTACATACATGGTTACCAGACACCCATGGAGAGGCCCATTACAGTACTTGTATGCTTCTGGCCGGAATATTATTAAAAATGGGAGCATATGGCTTGGTTCGGATCAATATGGAACTATTACCGCACGCTCATTCTATATTTTCTCCCTGGTTGATCATAGTGGGTACAGTGCAAATAATTTATGCAGCTTCAACATCTCTTGGCCAACGCAATTTAAAAAAAAAAATCGCCTATTCCTCCGTATCGCATATGGGTTTCATAATTATAGGAATTGGCTCGATAACCGATACGGGACTCAACGGAGCCATTTTACAAATAATTTCTCATGGATTTAGTAGCGCTGCGCTTTTTTTCTTGGCAGGAACGAGTTATGATAGGATACGCCGTGGTTATCTCGACGAAATGGGCGGGCTGGCTATACCAATTCCAAAGATATTCACGATATTTAGTATCTTATCAATGGCTTCCCTTGCATTACCGGGCATGAGTGGTTTTGTTGCGGAATTGATAGTGTTTTTTGGAATAATTACCAGCCAAAAATATTTTTTAATGTCAAAAGTACTAATTACTTTTGTAATGGCAATTGGAATGATATTAACTCCTATTTATTCATTATCTATGTTACGGCAAATGTTCTACGGGTACAAGCTATTTAATGCCCCCAACTCTTATTTTTTTGATTCTGGACCACGGGAGTTATTTGTTTTGATCTCTATTTTTCTACCTGTACTTGGTATTGGTATTTATCCGGATTTTTTTCTTTCATTATCAGTCGACAAGGTTGAAGCTATTCTATCTAATTTTTTTATAGATAATTTTCATGAATAAAACAAAAAAAAAATAAAAAGAAATCCTATAATTTTTAAAAGAGTTCGTTGGCCAATGAAAAAAGAAGTCTTTTTTTTTCTTCTCTTAAATTTAAGTTAAATATTAAATAAAAAAAAGAAATTTGAATTGTAACCAAATTCCTTTTGGGTTTGTGAGAACCTTTTGAATCAAGTAGTGTAGTGATTCAAAAGGTTCTCAGCGGGTTCCACTCAGTTTCGTTTATATATATGCATTGTCCTATGTTTGTCTTCATCAAGCCCTTTCCTTTCTTCAATTTGCAATTCAATTAAATGTTAATTGTTAATTAAATGAGCCATAACTGTGTAACCCTATTCCTAATAGATTGACCCCGAAATAGCATATCCAAAGTATAAGAAAGCCCATGGAAGCTACAATTGCGGAATTTACACCTTCCAAATTTTTATTTGTTCGAGTATGTAAATAAATTCCAAATATAGCCCAAGTAATAAATGCCCAAGTTTCCTTTGGATCCCAATTCCAATATGATCCCCATGCCTCATTAGCCCATACTGCTCCCGAAAGAATACCGACAGTTAAAAAGAAAAATCCCAGACTAATAATACGATAACTCCAATGATCCAATTGTTGAATCAATTGATACCTGTAATAATTTGTAACAGAAGCAGACAAAAAAGAAGTGTTTAGTAAAACGTCGGTTTTTCCATTCATGTATTGTATTTCACCGAAGGAAAATGACTCAGTTACAGTTCCATTTAATAAATTATTGCTTTTCCCAAAAATCCTTATCACTTTTTGAAATGTAATGACTAGAGAGGCTGTGGATAATAATGATCCACATAAAAGAGCTGCATAGCTTAATACCATCATACTTACGTGCATCATTAACCACTGAACTTGGAGAGCGGGTACTAATATTCCGGATTGATGCATTTTGGTTAACAAACCCGAAGTTGCAAAGCCTTGGGTAAAAATAGCACTTGGCGTGATTATTGCGCTTAAATGATTTTTATGTTTTTTAAAATAGAAAATCCTATGAATAATGGAGAAACTCCACGAAAGAAAGATTAATGATTCATATAAATCACTTAATGGGAAATGCCCCGAATAAATCCAACGAGTGACTAATAATCCTGTTAGACAGAAAAGGGTAGCTACCATCCCCTTTTCTGATGAATCATATAGTCCTAAGATTTCATCGACTAATAAGGTTATCAAATGAATTGGAATTCCAATTGAAACAACCGAAAACGATATATGAGTTAATATATGTTCGAAAGTTGAAAATATCATAAATAAAAAAATTATAATAAAGGGAGAGTCCCTCAAGTATACAGAATGGATATCAGAAATTCAATTCATTATAGGACTTTTTATATATCTTTTAGACGATGTTATGCCGCCACTCGGACTCGAACCGAGATGCTCTAGCACTGCTTCCTAAGAGCAGCGTGTCTACCGATTTCACCATAGCGGCTTGGTTGAACTCATACTAACTTATTTTTATTCAATTGTCGAGATTGAAAAAGGCAATTTCAATGAAATACTTTTTATTTTTAGGAAGCATTCAATTGATGAATAAAAACTTGTTTCAATAGAGATTGAACGAGTCTCTTTTTTGTCGTCTTATTTAGTTATTTAAGGTTTCAGTCTTATTTAACTTAACAATAACAATCGAAGTTTTCAGAATTCATGTTTATGTTTTGTTTTCATAAAAAGAAAATAGAACTGTTGTAACTAAAAAGTTCTTACTTCCATTCAGGGAAAAACAAAAAAGAAGTTCTTTCTTTTTTGTTTCATTTTTTAATGATTAATTTCTCATTTATCTGATTTTTTGAATCTAAAACAAAAAAAACAAATAACAATTAGGTTTTTTTCAATATGAATTTATCTTAGGATTTATCAAACTAATTAGGTATTGGGCTGGACATCTCATATAAAAAAATTTCGATTTCTATTGTCCTCCTTCAAAAAATTCTTTCTTTTCTATTCTAAATCCGAATTCTAAAAAGATATATTTTTAGAGGGATCCTCCCTTTCAAACAAAACATAGGGTTTTTGATTATTTTATTACTTATAATTTTCATACTATTTTTAGAGTTTTATAGAATATCCGCCTAAATGAAATGGGAAAGGGCGCTTTTCTCAATTGGAGTGAAAGTGCGGGATAGGGAATATATGGTGATTTAGAAAGTTACCAAAAAAGTTTTATACTTAATAATTAGTGTCAAGTTTCAACAACCCCTTGCTTTTGTCTAAAGATTTTATATCTGCTGTTCTATAGCATAAATAGAAATAGAAATTGTCTTTTTTATAAGTGGAGGAGGGATGGGGAAAATAAGAATCCCCATCTCGAGAATTAAAAACATATTCAAATAAAATAAGGGCAAAACTATCAATTTTGTATTTATTCTTTTTTCAAATTCAAAAAAAAAGGTACCCTTTTTTTTTGGTTCAAAACATTAGGGAATGAAAATCATTATTTACTATTTACTTTTTTATTTCGATTTTTTTTACTTCTATTATTCTATATTAAAAAATATAGTATAAGTTCAAAAGGAAACTGGCTCATTTTTGGAGTCAAGCTGATTCAAATTATTCCAACGTTTTATTTTTTATTTGTTATTTGTCGTACAAAAAAAACTTTTTGAATTCCCGGTAGAAAGGGATTTCGCTAATGAAAAAGCTTTCAGCGCTGCCCAATATCCCCGTTTTTTCCAAATATTTTTACGAATACGTTTTTTTAATATAGAACTACGTTTTTTTGGAACTGCCATTCAAAAAACAAAAAGTTATTCATTGCAAAAATTTGGATGTGAAAGACATTTATTATTTAAAACAAATCATTTTTTTTTTCAATTTCTATTCTATTTCTATATAATATCTGAGGAAGAATAATTCGTATTTCGGAGGTATTTGTGATACCTTTTTATCCCTCCTCAAATCAATATCTATAGATGGATTATGCCATATATATAATAATAATAAAAATTGAATTGGTTGTGAAGTTGATT